CACCCATTAATACAACACCAACATTTTTGGATTCCAAATTCAAAGCAATGCCTACAGTACCCTCTTCAAATTCGACTAATTCACCAGCCATTACTTCATCAAGACCATAAATACGAGCAATGCCGTCGCCTACTTGAAGTACAGTACCTGTATTTACAATTTTTACTTCGGTATTATATTGCTCAATACGTTCACGGATAATTTTACTAATTTCATCTGCACGAATGGTTACCATGAATATTTCTTAATTTGAATTTGAATTTTTTTTTTTTCGAAGGAAAAAAAAAAAAATAATGCCTAAACTCTATATTCTAGTAGTCTAGTAGAACGACTAATCAGTTATTTTTTTCTTTCATCGCCCCAAACATATCAATATTAGCACCAATCGTACGTAAATGTAACTCGTTGTTTAAGCAACTATTCAGAGTTCCCAGAGCTCCTTGTAATGCTTGTTGTAAAACCCTCTGTTGCACTTGATTAATCGCCCTTTGTTGTTCAAAATGAATCGTTTCATTTTTGTAATTTTCGAATTGTTCCAAAGTTGTATAAATTGAATTAATTAAATTCAATTTTTCTCGTTCTATCTCGGAATAACCATTCACTCGAAACCGATCTGCTTCCGTTTCTACTTTCCTTAAGCGGGCCCGGGCTTTCTCCAGCTGTTCAACGGCTGCTTCCCGTAGTTCTTCTGAATTTCGAATAGTTCTCAAGATTCTCTGTTTTCGATTATCTAATAAATCACTTAATGAAAGTAGATTCTCTTTCCATTTATTTAAAAATGTCTATGATCTCTTCCCGAACCAAACATGAATCTTTCAATTCATTTGGCTCTCACACTCAATTCCTTATAGGAAATTTCCCTATCTTTATTATCGAATGAGCCTATCCTCTTTTCTCTATTTCTAAAAATCTTGAAAATGATTACCAATACAAGATTAAAATAGTTGGAGGACTCTTCTGACCAAACAAATAATTGTCAGCAAAGTTGTTTTTTTTATTCAAATCCAAAGAATTCTTATTAATTTATACGTAGGTCATCAATTCCGCATTGTATAAAAGGAGGCATTAAACAAAACACCTGTTTTTCCTATTTTTCATCGTAAAGAGAATTCAAGTCATTTTATCGACATGAGTGTTCTATATCGAAAAAATTCCAATTTCCGTATTAACATAGTGGTAGAAAGAATACTACATTGCGTCTAAACTTCAAACTGGTTAGCTTTAACCATGGTAATGCTCCAAAATTCTTGGTTGATAGAGAATCAAAGTAGATTTACCAATGAATCGCGAAATGCTATGGTTCTTAACTATTTTTTTGTTTATTTAGTAAGAAGTCATTCGCCGGATCATGCACGTTTTTCTAGTTATAACAAAAAAAGTGCAGTTGGTTGGATCCAATCTATTCTTTGAAATAAACAACTCGCACACACTCCCTTTCCAAAAAAAATTAATACACCTAGCACTACACTTAGATTTATTAGATTTGTTGCTAAAATATCGGTATCAAACCCGAAACTTCCGGCGGATGGCCAGTAAATGAAGCAAAGAAAAGAATCGGTTATATTTTTCATATGATCGCATCTCCTCTTATGGATAGACTAATTTTGTTTCTACGATTCCCATTTTTTTTTATTTTTATTCGTTTTTTTATATTAAATTAATTATATTAAATTAAAGTTTATTCTATAATATTTTCATTTCTTACTACTAATTAATATGAATTACTAGTTTAATATGAATTACTAGTAAGAATATAAATATAATAAGAATATAATAAGAATTTTATTCTATCTATTAGAGAATATAGAATATATTTATTAATATATTTATTAATAAATATATTCTATATTTTGAATTGGTTAGTCAATTGAAAGATTCCCCATAAGAATGATACCTCTTAGAAGTAGATACTAGTTCTTATGTCAATTGCAAAATATCTAGTTGTTTTCAATTCTAAATTAAAAAAGGGGACGCTCATTGGACTAAATAAAGGGACGGAAGAAGGCAAATCAGTATGTTAATCCGAATGAAGAATAAATTGTAGGAGTTAAATCAGAATATATAGATAGAATATATATAGAAAAAAGCAAAAGTCCACGGAAAAAACAATATGTATTTTGCTTTTTCTATTTTTTTAAAAGATTAAACAAAAGGATTGGCAAATAAAAGCGCTAATGCTACAACCAGCCCATAAATAGTTAAAGCTTCCATAAAAGCCAGACTAAGTAATAAAGTACCCCTTATTTTGTCCTCTGCTTCCGGTTGTCGCGCAATCCCTTCTACAGCTTGCCCTGCAGCTGTACCTTGACCAACTCCAGGTCCAATAGAAGCAAGCCCGACGGCCAACCCAGCAGCGATAACAGAAGCAGCAGAAATCAGTGGATCCATGATAAGTTTCTCCTATTCCAAATAAAATAAAGAAAAGAAATAGTTAATAATATAATCAACCAAGAAATTATGACTTAATTATTTCATTCTTCATTTATCTAGTCGAAGTTTAATTCATGAATAATTTTTATTGAATTATCCAAATAACTTCGATATTCATTTTTTTTCGTTTCTACCCATGTAGTTTTTTGTGAATACATACAATTTTTGTTCTTATCTTAAATTTTGAACCATTCTTTTAATTCTTCGTTCTTTCTTTTTCTTTATTTCCGTTTTTGAGTTATTCAATTCACAATTACAAGAGATGGAATGGAAGGACTCTTTTTTTCGAATCCCCACCTAAATTTAGAGTAGTAGCAGGACAAATTTAGATAGATAGTCATATATAACTAATGAATATCTACTATGACATATACATGTGTTTGTTCGATACCGTAAACCAATTAGTTATACCTTAGATTCAATAGGATTCGAGAATCATTCTTGGAAACCCCTAAAAAACTAAGAGTTGTCTTATAACGATTAGATTATATATACACTTAGTTCGACCCCCTCACCCTATTTTTTGTACTTTCTTTTATTCATTATTATCCCATATGGATCGAATTAATCTAAATCAATTCGAAAGACCAAATTATTACTATGGAAATATTCGAATTTAAGTGATCTAAATTTATATATATTTAATTTATTTTTATTTAGGAAAATCAAATAAACTTTGGTCAATCATTAAATGTGAATGAATGAAACGGAAATATTTTGTAGTTCGATATAACATCTTTTTTTTGAATCACATGTCGTAAACAACGTAGATATCATCCGAAATTATAGTTCCCAATTTAATATTTCTAATATTAAATAATTAAATAGAATATACTACATCTAATAAGAATTTTAATTAATTAATATACTAATAAAAAGGTTGAATATATTTCTAGTTCTAATTGAATGAACAAAATAATAAATAATATTCATTGGAGTAAAATACAAATTCGTCAAAAAAAGACTATTTTTCGAAAAAATAGGAAAGAGATCTATCTAAAAGATCTTTTTCCTATTTTTTTTTATTAGCATTCCCCGGGAATGGTTTTTATTATATTTATACTTACTTAGTACATTTTTGGAGGTGGGTTAGATAATCCCTTTGATTATTATTAAAAATTTTTAAAATTTCTTTCGATTTTTTTTTATTTATGTTTAAGTAGATTATCGTGAGCCACACATACTTTGTCGCAGGCTAAACTAAAAAAAAAAAAAGACTATTTTGATAACTAATCAATGATGCCCTTCCATGGATTCACCTATATAAGCCGCAGCTAAGGTAGCAAAAATAAGAGCTTGAATACCGCTTGTAAATAATCCCAGAAACATAACAGGTATAGGAACTACTAAAGGTACTAACGAAACAAGAACAACAACTACTAATTCATCAGCTAATATATTTCCGAAAAGTCGAAAACTAAGTGATAAGGGTTTTGTGAAATCTTCTAAGATGTTAATCGGTAAAAGGATTGGAGTTGGTTGGATGTATTTACCAAAATAAGCCAATCCTTTTTTTGAAATACCCGCATAGAAATAGGCTACTGACGTAAGTAAAGCTAATGCAACAGTAGTATTTATATCATTTGTGGGTGCAGCTAATTCTCCATGAGGTAACTTTATAATTTTCCAAGGCAAAAGAGCCCCTGACCAATTCGAAACAAAAATAAATAGAAACAAAGTTCCAATAAACGGAACCCACGGACCATATTCTTCTCCAATCTGAGTTTTGCTCACGTCTCGGATGAATTCAAGGACATATTCAAAGAAATTCTGACCGGACGTTGGAATAGTTTGCGGATTTCTAACAACTAGAATGGTTGAAATTAATAAGATAGCAATTACAACCCAAGAGGTAATAAGTACTTGAGCATGCACTTGAAAATCCCCTATTTGCCAATAGAAATGTTGACCTACTTCGACAGCAGATATATCATAGAATCTGTTTAATGTGTTGATGTAACATAATAGAACATTCATATTGCCCTGCCCTCTAAAAAAAAATATATATAACTTGAAAGGGAATTATTTTGATTCAACCATTTCCTTATTTGACTTTCATTTCGTTTTCTATTTTGAATACCTACTAATCACAAAATATTTATTTTTGCACAATTTTGTAATGCTATAATAACCGATTCCATAAATCTATGACCGCCCAACCAAATCTAAAAATTTATTTATCTTATTATTAATCAAAAATTTCGTATATAGCTAGAACGACCCTCACAAATTGCAAAAACTAATTTGTTAAGAATTAATCGGATTGAAGCTATAGCATCATCATTAGCTGGAATCGAAATATCTGCTAGATCTGGGTCACAATTTGTATCGATTAAACAAATCGTTGGAATTCCCAAAGTGATACATTCTCGAAGAGCCGTATATTCTTCTTGCTGATCAACGATTATTACAATATCGGGTAACCCCGTCATATATTTTATGCCACCCAGATATGTTTCCAAATGAGATAATTGTCTCTTGAACATAGCGGCATCTCTTTTTGGAAGAGAGTTCAGTTTCCCTGTCTTTTGCTCCGTTCTCAAGTCCCTGAACTTACGAAGTCTCGTTTCTGTAGTATACCAATTCGTTAACATACCTCCGAGCCATTTTTTATTAACATAATGACATCGAGCTCTTATTGCAGCCCGTGTTACTGAATAGGCTGCTTTTTTTTTTGTACCAACAATTAAGAATTGTTTTCCTATGCTTGCTGCATCAAAAACCAAATCACAAGCTTCTGATAAAAAACGAGCAGTTCGAGTAAGATTTGTAATATGAATACCTTTACGCTTTGCCGATATAAAAGGTGCCATTCGAGGATTCCATTTCCGAGTATCATGGCCAAAATGAACTCCAGCTTTCATCATCTCTTCAAAAGTTATGTTCCAATATCTTTTTGTCATTTATCCCCACACGTTTTTTTTTTAAAAAAAGTGAAAAAAACGAGACCAGGTATCCTGAAATAGCAATAAATAATTGTTCCGATGGAACCTTCTCTTTTATAGACGATTGGCCGTTAATGTTAATATATAATCAGGTCATTCAATTTTTCTATTTATTATACTTTATTACCAAATCAAATGACTGCATTTAAAGGGATGAATTGAATGCTTCCTAAAAGCGCATTCAATCCTCTATTTTTAATGTATCACAGAAAATTATTTGAAATCAAAAGAATCAAATAATTTTCTGTGATGGAACAAAAGATTTCTAATTTCTACTTCGAATAATTTTTTTTTTTTCAAGGTAATTTTGTTATATTGCCTTGACCGTGAACGGTGCATTATTCTTTTGAATCCGGTACCAACAGGTATCATTCCCCCTAAAACAACATTCTCTTTAAGACCTTTCAACCAATCAATACGACCCCGAAGAGCGGCTTTTGCTAAAACTCTAGCAGTTTCTTGAAAACTCGCTTCGGATATGAAACTTTGAGTATTCAGAGATGTTTTTGTTATTCCCAATAATAAAGCTCGGTAACAAATTGATTCTTCCAAGGCACGCCCAGTTCGTTCTGCTCGCAATAATCCAATTAATTCACCAGGTAAAAATACATTAGACATTCCATCTTCTGAAACCAAGACTTTGGATGTTATTTGACGCACAATAATTTCGATATGTCTATTATGGATGTGTACTCCCTGGGATCGATAAACCTTTTGGATTTTATTAACCAAACAAATACGACTTTGCGCTATAGTTAGCTCAGCACCAATCAAGAATCCCCAAGGAATGCCGAGAATTCTTGTTATACACTCATTCCAAGCATCAATTCTTTTTTCGAGATTCATCGATATTGAATCAATCGAACGTATTTCTAATATCTGTTCCACTTTTGGAAGACCTTGTGTTATATCACTGGATCTCGATTTTTCATATAGGAATGTAACTAAAATATCTCCTTGATAAAGGATTTCTCCATAATGGCCATGAATGGTTGCTCCTGGAGTCGCCAAATATGGGTTAGCCGATCTTATTATTACAGAATCCATTTGAACAGTTATAACTTGACCCGATTTTAGTTTTAGATGTGGTCCATTTTTCATTTTAGCGATACATATATTTTCACAAATAAATTGTCCAAGACTAATTATTGGAAACGTTTTTTCACAATAATAATGATTGAGAAAATACCAATTCAAATGGAATGGATTCAAAACGATATTACTGTCTAGATCGGGTTTAAAAATTTTATCATTTTCGTCCATTAAATAATATTTAATTACTTGAAAAATTTCCGTTATTTTGTCAAGTTGGAAATTTTTCATTATTGATATTTGGTTATGAGTTAGTAAACGGTAAAGTGAATAAAAATTTCCAACTTGACGGGCTATTCCTAAAGGGCCTAATGAATTATTATTATTAATTGGAATTTTAGGATTTGTTTTTATCCCATTGTGATATTTAACATTGTTGAATGGTCTTATTTGAAAACAATTAGATGATGACAAAATTATCCAAGATCGGCATTCCTTATTTCTATTCAACAACATACGAATAGTTCCGTGATTTTGGCTAAGTGATTTTTGAATTTTTGCCTTGGAATGAATAGAAAAAAATGGATTGATATTGATCCGATCGGATTCATTATCCGCGATCAATCCTAAACCAGATGGGTCATTTCTTTTTCTGATATATGAAGTATTCGATTTTACTAAGTCAATTCTTAGAAAATACTCAATCAAACCTTTTGTACTTACTTCAACAAAGGAAGAGGGGGCCTCCTCAATAGAAGGACTTTTTTTGCCTTGATCCCAATTCAAGACTAAACAAGTCCGAACTAATTGAATCCTTGTGTCGGAAATTCCCCGGATGGATTTTCCATTTCCATAAAGAATATAATTGACAACTTTGAGTTCCAGATTATCCCTTTCCTGGAATAGATCTTGGGGAAAAAGTTTTACAAAATCGATACTGTCCGGTATTTCATATAAAATTACCGGTCGAACCAAAACAAAATACTTTTTCTTGGTAGTTGCGATCCATTGGACATAGATCCAATTGTTAATTTTTTTTGATTCCTTCCATTTTTTTTTTACCGTTCCGGGTGGTATCAAGATAGAACTGTGT